GAATCTTTTATTTTCTTTTAATAAATCATAAATCTTTTCTTTTGAAGTAATCAAACTCTTCCAATTGGAATACTCATTCAAAAAAAATCGTAATAAATGCAAAAATGCAATATCCTTGATCCAACTTTTAACATTGTGAACCAAAATTTCAAAATGAATAGGATAGGGTATGACTATATTTACTACATAGTCTAAATGCGAAAAATTATCTTCTAAAAAAGGAAATATAGAATGAATAGATCGTAATTGATTATATTTGAGTATTCCTTTTTTTGTTGGGAAAGATACTAAACGTTGCGAAAATGGAATTTCTGCAATAATTGCAAAACTTTCTAATATCATTTGAAAATAGAAAAAAAAATACAAATAATCTTTATACTGAAGGAATGAGGTATTCTGAAACTTATCATTTAAATGCCCCCAATAACCCGTTTGATACATTTGAATAAGAAAACGTTTCAAAAGTACTGAACTAAACTTTTTGTCACAACCAAAAATAGACATTTCTACGGATTCATAAAAAAAGGAAGAATTAGTTAAACAATAATCATGAGCAAATACATAAACATACTCCTGAAAAATAAGTGGATATAAAAAGTATTGTTTATGAAATTTATCCTTTTCTAGATATCCTTGTAACTTTTTCATTTTGATTTGAACCAGAGAAAAGGTAAAAAAAATGATGTTCTTGGTTTATAAAATAATACATAATGCAATACGGCGAGAAAAGGATAGGAATATTGAATAATAAATAAATAAATAGAGTAGATAAATTCTATTTCACAACCTAAAATAAACGGAGAATCACATTAGTAGATATTCATATTATTTCTTATTTATATTTTTTGAGTCTAATATTAATCCCGTTGGGATTATATTCATTTGAATTTAAATCACAAAAGATAAAAAAACTCCTTTATTTTTAAAACCCGATTGCTCTTTTGATTTTGGCTCTTTATCAATATACCTTTTTTCTACACATATGTTTCCAATCCATAATCAAGAATAATTAGGATTTATTCAAAAAGAGAAAATGATAATAAATCATAAATGAAAAGAATTCCTTTTTTTTACTATAATAGGTGCTAATCCATTTTTAACGTATAATTAGATCGAGTAATCATTCCATTTTCAATTCATTCCAATTGAAAGAATAAGCTCGTTACTTTTTATTTTTTTAAATTAGAGCCATAATAAGCTCTATCCATTTATTCACTAGACTATATTTAAAATTGGAATCCTTTTTCTTTGATTTTTTAAAATTTATAGAAGCTACAAAACCTTTTGTAACTACAACACTTAACAACTAAAAATGTCAAAGAAAAATAAATCCATTGATTTTATCACGACATGCTATTTTTTCCATTCATTACCCTTGAGGATCAGTCGTAGTCTTATAGACTCTACCAATAGTCTGGACGAATTCTTTTTCATCTAAATGTGTAAAAAATCATAGTCGCACTTAAAAGCCGAGTACTCTACCATTGAGTTAGCAACCCAAACCCAGAGATATGTAATAAATAAAAAAATAAAAATGATCAAATAAAATGGAATTATAGCAGAACGAATAAAAATAAACCATTTTGAAAGTGAAAGAACTACTATTCTTCTTTTATGAAACATGAAATATAATAATAATTTATTCTTTTTATAAAAGTGAATGTCATACAAAAATCCCTCATTTTAAAGTTAAAGATATGATGAATTAAACAAAATGATAATCAATAAGGATTTATTAAGATAAACTATGAATAAATATATGGATTCATATTCAATAGAGTGTAGATAAACCAATCTATTAATACTTGACCAAATTATAGTTGTTAAATAAACCATTGTCAATAGAAAAACACTAGTAAGAAAACCAATTGATTAAGTAAATAATAAGTTATATTGAATTGACACAAAAATAAAAAGATAATCCATTATGAAATGTAAAAAGAAGAAGAACAAGTAAATTTCCAATCAATACAATAAATAATATAATAAATTTTTTTGTAGTTGATCAATTTCTATACCAAAGAAACAAATATGAAAAGAAAAAAGGGTGTGTAGATAATTCTATAATACGAATTATTCACAATTATTAAACTTTACTACTTTACTTAGTATTTTATTTCTCAATCAATTCCAAATCGTTTTGAGTTTTTTGATCTTTAAGCAATTCTGCTTTTCGTAAAATGTGAGAAACGGTTTCCGTAGGTTTAGCACCCCTTTTAAGGAAATGCAAAATAACAGGAATGTTTAAATAAGTCTCATTCTTGATTGGATCGTAGAAACCTACTCTTTGAAGATTTCTTCCTTCTCTTCGAGATCGAGCATCAATTGCAACGATTCGATAGACGGCTCATTGGGATAGATATAAATAAAAAGAAAGCCCCCCTTGGAAACGTATAAGAGGTTTTCTCCTCATACGGCTCAAGAAAAAAGGATTTTCATTTCTGTATATAATTGAAATATAAAATCAACAACTAGGATTTTATTTTGCCCCTTTTCCCCTATTTACAGAAAAACCCATATTCATACTTATGACTCAAGTTAGCTTGAATTCTTTTTTAAAAAATCAAACTATTTATAAATTGTTTGAGTCATCTCTAAACTCTTTTGCTTTTATTTGTCTTATCTCAAGCGCATTTCTTTTTATCGCCCTAAAAATAACAATTGAGGTGTTAAGAAAATTAACAAAGTTTTTTCCTTGTTATGAAATATTGTTGATTTAATTTGTGAAATCATTGGGTTTAGACATTCCTTCGAGGATTTTTCCTTTCAAAAAGTCAGCAACATACCTTTTTTATTTTTATTTGTTTCTTCTTTTATCTAAATATCTAATCTAAATAAGATCTAGAATCTGAGAACCCTCTCATGTTATATATTTTTAAACCTTATTCTAATTCTATAGAAAATATATAAAAGGTATACTTACAAAGTTGGTCTAACTTATTAATTTTAACTAACCCTAGATCCTTTCCCTTACTAAAATCCTTCTTCTCGAGCTTCATGATATATTATTTACTTGCAACCACAGTACAAACAAGGTTACTTGAAGAATAAAATGTCGAGCCAAGAGCATCTTGATTCATATGTAAAATGGCGGATGTACAAATCCACAACCAATTAGTTCCTTCAAGTCGCACGTTGCTTTCTACCACATCGTTTCAAGCGAAGTTTTACCATAACATTCTTCTCCAATTTAATTGCAAATTTCTATCAATATACATATAGATTATATATATAATCTAATTAGTTCATATCGATGGAATAATGAATAGTCATTGGTTCAATTAGTAGATTCATAAATTATGGATAAAAAATAAATAAGAAATTCCATTTATGAATATAATTTCATATTCAAAAGGAAAGTCAAAATGATCCATTTCTCCGACATTGAGCAATGGATGAAATTTTTACTAAATGGAAACTGAATAGATTTTATTATTTATAAGAATAAACCAATTGTTTAACAATTTGTATTTCATGTATAATAAAGAACAATCTCTTCTTTTGTCTTATCATAAAGCATCTGGGACGGAAGGATTCGAACCTCCGAATAACGGGACCAAAACCCGCTGCCTTACCACTTGGCCACGCCCCATTTAAACGTTTCTTCAACACAAAGAAAATTTAATGGTTCTCTTGATTATTCGTCAACTTATTAACCACAGGAAAAATATGTATTTATTGCTAACATTCTACACATACAGATAATATAGAATCAACAAACGGAATTGATCATTACATGGAATTCCATTAAGATAATGTAGAATGCATGCAAATATGCACTTTTTTTCATTTCTCTCTTTTCTTATCATTAAAATAATATTTTCTAATTCAATTTCAAAGAACGAAATATTTGTTATGCTTAATCTGTTTAGCTTAATCTGGATCTGTTTTCATTCTGTCATTTATCAAAATATTTTTTTCTTTGCTAAATTGCCCGAAGCTTATGCCATTTTCAACCCAATCGTTGATATTATGCCTGTCATACCTCTATTTTTTTTTCTATTAGCCTTTGTTTGGCAAGCTGCTGTAAGTTTTCGCTAAATCGTTATAAATTTATAATATATTCGATCATAAAATGACAAAAAAGAATAGATTATTAATAAGATAAAAAATCTTTTATGAAAAACCCTCCATTGGAAAATAGAAAAGAAATCTATATGGAACAAACAATTCAAAAGAAAAGTGTAAAATGGTATATGTAAAAAGTGGTTAAATAAAAAAGAAGTGATCTATTTTCTTTTTCAAAAAAAGTCTTGGAGATTTTATAATGCTTACTCTCAAACTTTTTGTTTACACAATAGTAATCTTTTTCGTTTCTCTCTTCATTTTTGGATTCTTATCTAATGATCCAGGACGTAACCCTGGGCGCGAAGAATAAAAATAAAGAATTTGTCGCTTTTTTAAAAAATTTTTATTTTAGATTTCATACACTAAGCAAAAAGAATCCAATTCTTTCCAATTAATTATTTCCATTAAACAAAATAATGAAGGAAGAACGGAAAGAGAGGGATTCGAACCCTCGGTAAACAAAAGTCTACATAGCAGTTCCAATGCTACGCCTTGAACCACTCAGCCATCTCTCCTAATATAAAATGCAAATTTTTTCCTTAATATCGATTGTAATTCAAATAACAGCATCATATATAAACATATATTATCAATTCGATTAATTATTAATCAATTGAATCTTTTATTTATCTAGTAAACAATATGAATATCAAACGATTTCTTCTGTTTTTATTAGCATCTATATGCGTTTTCTTAACATTTGTTAAGAATCTAATTGTGAGTATTATTACTAACATATTTCTCTTGATTTTATATATTATTGTAATTATATTACATAAATGGAAAATAATATAATTCATTCATTCATTCCTATCATATTAATAATGAAATGATATTACAAGTAATATCATTTATTATACTATTTTTTTCTTTTCTATTGTATATATATATGTATTAAATATTCTATCAATATAATACAATAAATCCAGAAA